CCGGCCTCCGCGGATATCTTTGCTTCGGAACAAAACAATTAGCATTAGGCTTGGTCAACTGGAATGTGTATTATCCATATGGGAGATCTTCCAATCGAGAAGATCCATCGATCTGAGACGAAGAGAAAGGGCCAATTTTCTTTACTTATTCAGTTAAACCAAGGATTCGTTATGGAAGCAGATAGCAACAACCATTTCATCAGACATGCGTATTTTTGATTATCCGGTGGATTTACACAGTTTCATTAATGCAAATTGTTTGATGTAGTTAGTACTCAGGTTGTTCGACGCTCAAGAATTCTTATTTAGGCAGTTCATATCATCATACATAGTGTTTTGATCTAAGATTGCAATTCTTCCATGTTTCCGCAGTAGCATATTGTTCCATGGAGCTAGGGTCCAAAATAGGAATCAACAAGTGTTTCCACGACTCTACCGCCCGGCCAATCCTGTTCCACTGAATCCCCTCCCTTTTTCATGGCCACATATCTTTACGGCTAAGGAGTGGGAAATCTTTCTCCTGTTACACAAATCAAATGTTTCATTTCATCCGGGAAAAGCCACCTCTTTCTCCACAAACAATGTCTTTGTCATTTGATCCAGGAGCCTTCCGTTAGATAGGAACAGCTTTGCTAAATACTGAGAACTCTCGGATAGAGTATTAGAATGAAAAGACCATTAATTATATAAGGAAGAACCCAGGGTTCTAGCCCATTCCCATTCCTAAATCAATAATTCGTAGTGCTTTTGCCTTTCTTGCGTACTCCTGGTGAACCGGTTGCTAGCCATATGTTTAGGAGGCTTTTTTCTCCAGGTACTGGTACTAAGCCGCTTTGCCATCTCTTCATCTTCATCCGCAAAGAATTCTCGACGTGAAAACACAGAGACAAAGGCCTGATCTTTGAATAGGAAAAAGAATGGATCCGAAGGGTCCCAAATCAATTGGCTTATTCGAAAAAAGCCTTCTTCTTTGAAAGATATATCTCGTGTCTGGTACTGCATTGTTCCACTCTGCAAGAAGTCCGAATCAGTCTCTTGCACCTCCTCCTTTTTATGATAAATATACCAGAAATAATTCGAATAAATAGCAGTCTCTGACAACTCATCCTCTTTAATCTGCTTGGACCCGCTCCAATACCCATAGGAAAATCCCCAGTCATATTCAGCGTACCTGTCCCTGCAATCAAATAGATTGTCCCAAGGGCCCCATATTCTAGGAGCCCAAGTTATGCTATTGAAAATTCGTTCCTCTAGCAGTTCCGGTTTGACCATTCCGTTCCCTTTTTCAAACTCCACTTCTTTTCATATAGCAATCCCTAATCAAAGAGAGAACAATATCCATTTCAAAACATTTCTAACGGATTCCTTGGTTCGGACCGACGAAGTAATGGCATTCGATCAACCCGACTGCAATCTTTTTCTGTCGGTAAGGATTGCACCAGAGCACCTTCTACTTCTAATAGGCCATGAACTATAGATAGAGAAGAATCATTCTGAGCGAGTCCATAAGAAGCGACCCACTTTTTCATCGGTTCCGGGGGAAGACCAAAGATCTTGCGCGACCGGTCCGCCAGAAAAACTCAAAAGAGAAAGAAGTCTCGTTAATCTCTTCATGCTCGTTCCAAGTTCGAAGTACCGTTTGGCCAAAGAAAAAGCCGCTTCCTGACACGATTGCCTCTTTATATAGATAGATATAGGATCCATGGGGTTATTACTTAGAAGTCTATTTTGTACAAGATCCCCTCCTATCTGATAGAAAAGGGTCCCATGATCCCGAGCCGGTCTTATCTTGGCTCGCAAACCCCAAGTTTGTCTATGAAGAGCTAATCTAATTGTATTAGTTTCTATAATGGATTTCTTATGTGGAATACTAATGGATAGGGCCTCGTTGCTAAGTGCTACAAGATCTAGTGCACTGGAACTCGTGGTTATGGACCCGAATCCTTTAGTATGGAACATTGTCTTTTCCAAGTAAAAACCCCTAGTATATGAAAGAATGAAAAGGTGCTTTCGTTCTTGTGGAATAAGAAGCCCTCGTACCTTAACGAAAGGAAAATAGGAATTTTTCGTTAGGTATTTGACCAAATAGGATCGTCCAGTTCCTATAGAACCTATCACTAAAATACCCGATAGGGCTAAGCGGAACGAAAAGGGTTTTCCATGAGATGGTAAATGAAAACGATTAGCTCCATGAGATGGTAAATGAAAACGATTAGCCCCACACGAGGGAATAAGTGATTGTCTGATAATGAGCAAGGAATATACGTCTTTCTGCTAAAGAGGATCTATTAAACTCATAATTCATTAGATCCTTGTTAGCAATGTCAACTAGGTATCATAAGTAAATGGATCCCGGTTGTTCAATCCTTTGATAACCAAGGTCATTCTTTGCTAAAGAGAAATGATCACTATGGGTCAGACTCAATAGAATTGGATCCATTCAAAATAGCGAGAATTAGGATTCTTGATCCCTCTCAATCTCTCTTTCAATTCGAGGATCCGGAGAGGTGTTTTCATAGTCATCTCCGAATATTTGCCATCTCCGAATATTTTCGATTTCATTTTTCTATGATATGTCTTTCTATATGAAAATTGGTTATTTACGATGTACGATGATCCCTGTTAAGCATCCATGGCTGAATGGTTAAAGCGCCCAACTCATAATTGGTAAATTTGCGGGTTCAATTCCTGCTGGATGCACGCGAACGGGAACGTTCCATAAGTCTATTGGAACTGGCTCTCTATCCATGGAATCTCATCCATCATCCATACATAACGAATTGGTATGGTATATTCATACCATAACATAAGAACAATAAGAACTCGAATTCTTATCGATACTGGAACTCAGAGCATAGGAGGGAAAGTCGATTTATGGATGGAATCAAATACGCAGTATTTACAGAAAAGAGTCTTCGTTTATTGGGAAAGAATCAATATACTTTTAATGTCGAATCGGGATTCACTAAGACAGAAATAAAGCATTGGGTCGAACTCTTCTTTGGTGTTAAGGTAGTAGCTGTGAATAGCCATCGACTACCCGGAAAGGGTAGAAGAATGGGACCTATTCTGGGACATACAATGCATTACAGACGTATGATCATTACCCTTCAACCGGGTTATTCTATTCCACTTCTAGATAGAGAAACGAACTAAAGGAGAATACTTAATAATACGGCGAAACATTTATACAAAACACCTATCCCGAGCACACGCAAGGGAACCGTAGACAGGCAAGTGAAATCCAATCCACGAAATAAATTGATCCATGGACGGCACCGTTGTGGTAAAGGTCGTAATGCCAGAGGAATCATTACCGCAAGGCATAGAGGGGGAGGTCATAAGCGCCTATACCGTAAAATCGATTTTCGACGGAATCAAAAAGACATATCTGGTAGAATCGTAACCATAGAATACGACCCTAATCGAAATGCATACATTTGTCTCATACACTATGGGGATGGTGAGAAGAGATATATTTTACATCCCAGAGGGGCTATAATTGGAGATACTATTGTTTCTGGTACAAAAGTTCCTATATCAATGGGAAATGCCCTACCTTTGAGTGCGGTTTGAACTATTGATTTACGTAATTGGAAGTAACCAATTAGGTTTACGACGAAACCTAGAAATCGATCACTGATCCAATTTGACTACCTCTACGGGATAGACCTCAACAGAAAACTGTTGAGTAACGGCAGCAAGTGATTGAGTTCAGTAGTTCCTCATAGAAAATTATTGACTCTAGAGATATGGTAATATGGAGAAGACAAAATTGTTTGAAGCACGCACAGAACCGGAAGCGCCCCTTGTTTCAAAGAGAGGAGGACGGGTTATTCACATTTAATTTGATGGTCAGAGGCGAATTGAAAGCTAAGCAGTGGTAATTAAGACCCCCGGGTGAAAATAGGGATGTCTCCTACGTTACCCATAATATGTGGAAGTATCGACGTAATTTCATAGAGTCATTCGATCTGAATGCTACATGAAGAACATAAGCCAGATGACGGAACGCGGAGACCTAGGATGTAGAAGATCATAACATGAGCGATTCGGCGGATTTGGATTCCTTTTCTATATATCCACTCATGTGGTACTTCATCATACGATTCATATAAGATCCATCTGTCTAGAGATCGTCATATACATCTAGAAAGCCGTATGCTTTGGAAGAAGCTTGTACAGTTTGGGAAGGGGTTTTTTGAGAAAAAAGAAGAATCTACTTCAACCGATATGCCTTTAGGCACGGCCATACATAACATAGAAATCACACGTGGAAGGGGTGGGCAATTAGCTAGAGCAGCAGGTGCTGTAGCGAAACTGATTGCAAAAGAGGGTAAATTGGCCACTTTAAGATTACCATCTGGGGAGGTCCGTTTGGTATCCCAAAACTGCTTAGCAACAGTCGGACAAGTGGGTAATGTTGGGGTGAACCAAAAAAGTTTGGGTAGAGCCGGATCTAAGTGTTGGCTAGGTAAACGCCCCGTAGTAAGAGGGGTAGTTATGAACCCTGTGGACCACCCCCATGGGGGCGGTGAAGGGAAAGCCCCTATTGGTAGAAAAAAACCCACAACCCCTTGGGGTTATCCTGCGCTTGGAAGAAGAACTAGGAAAAGGAAAAAATATAGTGATAGTTTTATTCTTCGTCGCCGTAAGTAAATACGTAACTAGGAATATGGAAAATTGCATTTTTGGAATTTGCAATAATGCGATGGGCGAACGACGGGAATTGAACCCGCGCATGGTGGATTCACAATCCACTGCCTTGATCCACTTGGCTACATCCGCCCCTTATCCAGCTAAAGGATTTTCTCTTTTTTCCATTCATCATTATTCTATTTATTCTGACCTACATACCTCGATCGAGATAGTGGACATAGGATGCCACTCTTTAAAATGAAAAAAGGAGTAATCAGCTGTGACACGAAAAAAAACGAATCCTTTTGTAGCTCGTCATTTATTGGCAAAAATCGAAAAGGTCAATATGAAGGAGGAGAAAGAAATAATAGTAACGTGGTCCCGGGCATCTAGCATTCTACCCGCAATGGTTGGCCATACAATCGCGATTCATAATGGAAAGGAACATATACCTATTTACATAACAAATCCTATGGTAGGTCGCAAATTGGGGGAATTCGTGCCTACTCGGCATTTCACGAGTTATGAAAGTGCAAGAAAGGATACTAAATCTCGTCGTTAACTGAATTCAGAATAGAAAGATTCAGAATAAACAAAATTTATAGGATTCAAATAAAATAAAGGTAGGCGGGTAATAACCTTATTTATGACAAGTTTCAAATTGGTAAAGTATACCCCTAGGATAAAGAAAAAGAAGAACAGGCTAAGGAAACTCGCAAGAAAAGTTCCAACCGATCGTCTACTTAAATTCGAACGGGTTTTCAAAGCACAAAAACGCATACATATGTCTGTTTTCAAAGCGCAAAGAGTTCTTGATGAGATTCGCTGGCGTTACTACGAGGAAACCGTTATGATACTGAACCTCATGCCTTATCGAGCATCTTATCCCATTTTAAAGTTAGTTTATTCGGCAGCAGCAAATGCTGCTCATTATAGGGATTTCGACAAAGCGAGTTTATTCATCACTAAAGCCGAAGTCAGTAGGAGTACTATTATGAAAAAATTCAGACCTCGAGCTCGAGGACGTAGTTATTCTATAAAAAAAACCATGTGTCATATAACAATTGTACTAAATATAGTAAAGAAATCTAAATAATCTTTGGATGAATCGAAAATTCGATTCCCAGTAAAAAAAAAAAGAAATAGACTATAAAAATATGGCACAAAAAATAAATCCACTCGGTTTCAGACTTGGTACAACCCAAAATCACCATTCCTTTTGGTTCGCACAACCAAAAAATTATTCTGAAGGTCTACAGGAAGATAAAAAAATACGGGATTGTATCAAGAATTATATACAAAAGAATAGGAAAAAAGGCTCGAATAGAAAAATAGAATCAGACTCAAGTTCTGAAGTAATTACACATATAGAAATTCAAAAAGAAATAGATACAATCCACGTCATAATCCATATTGGATTCCCCAATTTATTAAAGAAAAAGGGAGCAATCGAAGAATTAGAGAAAGATCTACAAAAGGAAGTTAATTCTGTAAACCAGAGACTTAATATTGCTATCGAAAAGGTTAAAGAACCTTATAGACAACCAAATATTCTTGCGGAATATATAGCTTTCCAATTAAAAAATAGAGTTTCATTCCGAAAAGCTATGAAAAAAGCCATTGAATTAACTAAAAAAGCGGATATAAAGGGAATCAAAATCCAAATCGCAGGTCGTCTAGCAGGGAAAGAAATTGCACGTGCCGAATGCATCAAAAAGGGCAGACTGCCCCTCCAAACAATTCGCGCTAAAATTGATTATTGCTGCTATCCAATTCGAACTATCTATGGAGTATTAGGTGTAAAAATTTGGATATTCGTAGAAGAAGAATAACTAACCATGCCTTCCCGTTCTACCCAGTGATAGAATAAAAAAGACAAGAACCTTATTTTTCCAAAAATCCCTAAAAAAAAGAAGAAATTATACCTCTTTCTATAAGATTTAATGAAAATTGAGAAATCTTTTAATATAATTGCTATGCTTAGTGTGTGACTCGTTAGTTTTTTCTTTAGGGTCAAAAATCCAAAATGGAGATTGAAAAAAAAAATTGGCTGAACCCTACTAAAAATAGAAAAAAACTTAGTAATTTTAGTAATTATAGAAAATTAACTAATAACCAACCTATTGCTTCGTATTGTCGAGATCCTAACTAAGAAACAGTCACTATGTGAATAAATACATCTATAAAAAATGAGTAGATCTATCATATAGTTGTAGCAACTGCATTTTTTTCTCTACAAAAGAAACCAGATTCTAGGCTGTGAAGCAAAACTAAAGGGATGTGGATAAAAGGAGGGATGATAGATAGAAGGAAGAAGAATAAGAGAGATATAGGATTCCAGTGTGTATGGTCTATGAATTACATCATAAAAAAAGGCAATGTGATAAAGCATCAATATAATAAAATAAAAAAAAGAGAAAATCCGAAATCGTAACTTTTGAAACAACAAATAAAAATTGAAAGCAATAAAAAAGAGCAGCCCGGGTTAATAAAACTGAGAAAATTGACTCGGAAAGCAATTTTTTTTAAGCTCCATTGCAGGATTCAAACCTAGCCATTAAAGGAGAAGCTGTGGGAACGACAAAACCTATGACTGCATAGGATTTTATTGAAAAGAATCCTAACACTTCATTGGGTGGGATGGCGGAGCAAACCAAAAAAATTGCTTTATTTGATAAGGTTCTAAATTAACAAATAAGACAGGAAAGAGTAAATATTCGCCCGCGAAATCCTTAATACTTTACCACGATTCAATAAGAATAAAAATAAAGAGATCAAAAAAAAGAAGGCTTACATTTTAGATAAATATTGAATTTGGATATACTCTGGATCTTCTTTCTTGACTATATATTTTTCCATTTTAAGAAAGTAAAAATAAAAAAAAACTAACTTTTTCTATTATATATTGATGTGTATCTATCCATAATATTTTTGAATATTATGGAATTAAATAAAGAAATTCACACGCTTTCTCATTTCATTCGCGAGGAGCTGGATGAGAAGAAACTCTCATGTCCAGTTTTGCAGTAGAGATGGAACTAAGAAAGAACCATCGACTATAACCCCAAAAGAACTAGATTTCGTAAACAACATAGAGGAAGAATGAAGGGAAAATCCTGCCGAGGCAATCGTATTTGTTTTGGTAGATATGCTCTTCAAGTACTTGAACCCGCTTGGATCACCGCGAGACAGATAGAAGCAGGACGAAGAGCAATGACACGATATGCACGTCGTGGTGGAAAAATATGGGTGCGTATATTTCCCGACAAACCGGTTACAATAAGACCCACAGAAACACGTATGGGCTCGGGAAAGGGATCCCCCGAATATTGGGTAGCCATTGTTAAACCAGGTCGAATACTTTATGAAATGAGCGGAGTATCCGAAACTGTAGCTAGAGCAGCTATCTCCATAGCTGCTAGTAAAATGCCCATACGAAGTCAATTTCTTCGATTAGAGATATAGAACCCCAAAAAGGAGTATTGAAGATAAAAAACCCCAGGTTTTTCTTTCATAAAAGACAATATTTCTTTAATCCTTTTGCATTGAAATAACAAATGGAAATCAAAATAATATGATTCAACCTCAGACCCTTTTAAATGTAGCGGATAACAGTGGAGCTCGAAAATTGATGTGTATTCGAGTCATAGGAGCCGCTGGTAATCAGCGATATGCTCGTATTGGTGATGTTATTGTTGCTGTAATCAAAGACGCAGTGCCCCAAATGCCTCTAGAAAGATCCGAAGTAATTCGAGCTGTAATTGTACGTACATGTAAAGAATTCAAATGCGAAGACGGTATAATAATACGCTATGATGACAATGCAGCTGTTATCATTGATCAAAAAGGAAATCCAAAAGGAACTCGAGTTTTTGGCGCGATTGCCGAAGAATTGAGAGAATTGAATTTTACTAAAATAGTTTCATTAGCTCCTGAAGTATTATAAATACTAGTAGACGAGATATAGATCAAAGAAAAAATTAGTAGATTGTGTCTCACGTATATGCTTTAAAATCAAAAGTTTAAAGAAAAAGGAAAACATGTTGATTATCGAAAAATTAGGAGGAACCTAGAATTAGAGTCTTATGGGCAAGGACACTATTGCTGATTTACTAACCTCTATAAGAAACGCAGACATGAATAAAAAAGGAACCGTTCGAGTAGTATCCACAAATATTACCGAAAACATTGTTAAAATACTTCTACGAGAGGGTTTTATTGAAAGTGTTCGGAAACATCAGGAAAGTAACAGATATTTCTTGGTTTCAACTTTGCGACATCAAAAGAAAAAGACTAGAAAAGGAATATATAGAACTAGAACCTTTTTAAAGCGTATCAGCCGACCTGGCTTACGAATTTATGCCAACTATCAAGGAATTCCTAAGGTTTTGGGCGGAATGGGAATTGCTATTCTTTCTACTTCTCGAGGTATAATGACAGATCGAGAAGCTCGACTAAATAGAATTGGGGGAGAAGTCTTATGTTATATATGGTAATGCCCCCACCCATAGTACTCAAATTCTATCTCGAACTTCCTATTTTGAAAATAAAAATAGAAAAATAGGAGAAAAAAAATGACAGAAAAAAAAAAACCGAGAGAAGCAAAAGTAACTTTCGAAGGTTTAGTTACGGAAGCCCTGCCCAACGGAATGTTCCGCGTTCGCCTAGAGAATGACACCATCATCCTGGGCTATATTTCAGGAAAGATCCGGTCTAGCTCTATACGAATACTGATGGGGGATAGGGTAAAAATTGAAGTAAGTCGTTATGATTCCAGCAAGGGGCGTATAATTTATAGACTTCCCCATAAGGATTCGAAGCGTACCGAAGACTCAAAGGATAATGAAGATTTGAAGGATACCAAAGATTCAAAGGATTAAGTTTTTCTAGGGTCAAAACTTCCAAGTTTCCAAATTAAAGTGAAGAGACTTATTTTTTCCAAAAGAATAGATTCATAGTTTAAGAAAGGAATACCCATATATGAAAATAAGAGCTTCTGTTCGTAAAATTTGTACAAAATGTCGACTGATTCGCAGGCGTGGGCGAATTAGAGTCATTTGTTCCAATCCGAAGCATAAACAAAGACAGGGGTAATCTTTCGAAAAAGGAGCTTTTCTTTCTAAAAAGTAAAAAAAAAGTACCCACGGAAATGTCCAAATTCAAAATAAAAAAAATGAAAGTAAAGGATATATTTTACCCTGAAACGGATATCTTTGTATCTTTTTTTCTTTTTGTTATTTCCAACTCATATTTATGGGATAATAAAATATGACAAAAGCTATACCAAAAATAGGTTCACGTAAGAAAGTGCGTATTGGTTTGCGTAGGAATGCCCGTTTTAGTTTACGGAAGAGTGCACGTAGAATAACAAAAGGGGTTATTCATGTTCAAGCCAGTTTCAACAATACCATTATAACCGTTACAGACCCGCAAGGTCGGGTGGTTTTCTGGTCCTCCGCGGGTACTTGTGGATTCAAAAGCTCAAGAAAAGCATCACCCTATGCTGGTCAAAGAACAGCAGTAGATGCTATTCGTACAGTGGGTTTGCAACGAGCAGAAGTTATGGTAAAAGGTGCGGGTAGCGGAAGAGATGCCGCATTACGAGCCATTGCTAAAAGTGGTGTACGATTAAGTTGTATACGCGATGTAACACCTATGCCGCATAATGGATGTCGACCTCCTAAAAAAAGACGTCTGTAAAAAAATGAAACCGCTTTCAAGAGAAATAAACGATTCAATGATCAAATAATAATACTAGTCTGTTATGGTTCGAGAGGAGGTAACAGGATCCACCCAAACACTAGAGTGGAAGTGTGTTGAATCAAGAGTAGATAGTAAGCGTCTTTATTATGGTCGTTTCATTCTGTCCCCGCTTAGAAAAGGTCAAGCGGATACTGTCGGTATTGCCTTGCGAAGAGCTTTACTTGGCGAAATAGAAGGAACATGTATCACACGCGCCAAATTTTGGAACGTGCCACACGAATATTCTACAATAGTAGGTATTGAAGAATCCATACAAGAAATTTTACTAAATTTGAAAGAAATTGTATTGCGAAGTAATCTATATGGAGTTAGAGACGCATCAATTTGCGTCAAAGGTCCTAGATACATAACCGCTCAAGATATAATCTTACCGCCTTCCGTAGAAATCGTTGATACGACACAACCTATAGCTAACTTGAGAGAGTCCATTGATTTCTGTATTGAGTTACAGATCAAGAGAGATCGCGGATATCATACGGAACTCAGAAAGAACTCTCAAGATGGAAGTTATCCTATAGATGCTGTATCCATGCCTGTTCGAAATGTGAATTATAGTATTTTTTCTTGTGGGAATGGAAATGAAAAACACGAGATACTTTTTCTAGAAATATGGACGAATGGCAGTTTAACTCCTAAAGAAGCGCTTTATGAAGCTTCTCGTAATTTGATTGATTTATTTCTTCCTTTTCTACACGCAGAGGAAGAGCGCGCTAGTTTCGAAGAAAATAAAAACAGGTTTACTCCACCCCTTTTAACCTTTCAAAAAAGATTCACTAATCTAAAGAAAAACAAAAAAGGAATTCCATTGAATTGTATTTTTATTGATCAATTAGAATTGCCTTCTAGAACGTATAATTGTCTCAAAAGGGCCAATATACATACACTATTGGACCTTTTGAGTAAGACTGAAGAAGATCTTATGCGAATTGACAGTTTTCGTATGGAAGATGGAAAACTGATATGGGACACTCTAGAGAAGCATCTTCCAATGGATTTGCCTAAGAACAAGTTCTTGCTTTAAATCCATTGCAATTTTTTCCTCTTCTTCTTTTTTGAGTTAGAATAAAAAGAAAAAAGAAAGGAATTTTGCATCTTCGGCACAATCTATATTTTTGCGAAATGGATCATAATAAAATAGATTTTAGGTATCTAGGGAAGATTCACTTGGAAGTAACTATTTCCTAGATACCCATGCAGGGGACTTCGCGGTTGAATGAATCAACTCGAAAAATCCCTAAAAAAGACCTAAAGTTAAGGATTTATCAATGGGTAATGTTGCTCCAATACCTAACCAAAGAGCTACTGCAGTACCGATTAAAAAAACGGTCGTAGCTACTGGGCGACGAAATGGATTTTGGAATTTATTGACATTCTCCAGAAAGGGTACTGTCAATAAGCCCGTTGGCACAGAAACCATTAAGAGAACACCCAATAACTTATTGGGTACTGTACGGAGTATTTGAAATACGGGAAAGAAGTACCATTCGGGTAATATTTCCAGAGGAGTTGCAAACGGATCCGCCGGTTCACCAATCATTGACGGCTCGAGAACCGCTAAACCTACATTACACGCAATAGTACCTAGAATTACTACTGGAAAAATGTATAAAAGATCGTTGGGCCACGCGGGTTCCCCGTAATAATTATGCCCCATCCCTTTAGCTAATTTTGCTCTTAATACAGGATCATTTAAGTCAGGTTTCTTTGTTATTGGGATAGGTGAATTCTTTAGGATCCATCCTCCAAAGGAACCGGACATGAGAATTTTTCATCATCCGGCTCGAGCAAGAATGAAAAAAATAAGACCGTGGAGGATCCACAATAGAATAGGGTATATAATGACTCCATGACTCAGGGTGAGAAAAGCTTTATCAGATTATCTTTTCCGAAGTTGCGCCTATAACTACTATCCTATTTTTATGCGTAAATGCTCAATATCCAAGTGGGCTTACAAATTTGATCATGATCAATTGCTTTGTGGATTGTCTCTTGATTAGTTGGTGTTTATCCCCTCAATATCGCAAGTTTCTTACGTCCAAACAAAGTATTTACTTGTTACTAATAAAAAATCCAAAAGTTTAGCCTATGTTCTTCCTTAGATCCCTTCTTTTACTCCGATAGTATTACGGATCGAAATCGATGCAAAGAAAATGAATGCATTTCCATACTATAATAAAAAGTAAGTGTAATAAATATAGAATTGGATCATATCACATGACTTATTCCATTTATACTCTATGGGATCTTACGGAGCCTGTTCATGGATGACATGATTGGGGTATGATCATGGAAAATATTCTCCTCGAGTGAACCAGCCTATCTAGGGGACTTACGTCTTGATTGGATACGGAGACACCTTTGGTCGTGAATTCTAATGTGGCAGATCCAATTCTCTATCTGCAGGGCCGAATCAATAATTCAAGTCACACACTCCCATAATCCGCCTTATTTTCTTTCGTAAAATTAACTTCAACTATTTGTATCAAAATACTTCGAAGTTGAAGAGAAGTATCCAAATGACATGTCTTATTTTACAATAACCCATGTTTGTAGCAATGAAATACCACAACCTACCCGATATGATATATGAGAATTCGAATTCTCTATGATATGCCTTCCCTATAAAGGACCCGAAATACCTTGCTTACGTATCATTGGAAAGTGCATTAACATAAATACGGCGGTAAGCAGAGGCAGTACAAAGGTATGTAAACTATAAAAACGAGTCAAAGTGGATTGGCCCACACTAGCACTTCCACGTAATAATTCCACTAAAGGGGATCCTATTACCGGAATCGCTTCAGGTACACCTGTCACAATTTTGACTGCCCAATAACCAACTTGATCCCAAGGCAAAGAATAACCAGTTACACCAAATGATGCAGTCAATACAGCCAAAACCACACCTGTGACCCAAGTTAATTCACGGGGTTTTTTAAACCCACCTGTGAGATACACACGAAATACGTGCAGGATCATCATTAGAACCATCATACTTGCTGACCATCGATGAACTGATCGGATTAACCAACCAAAATTGGCCTCCGTCATTATATATTGAACGGAGGAAAAAGCCTCCGTAACGGTTGGTCGGTAGTAAAAAGTCATAGCAAAACCGGTAGCGACTTGTACTAGAAAACAAGTAAGTGTAATTCCCCCTAAACAATAAAATATGTTGACATGAGGAGGAACATATTTACTAGTTATATCATCTGCAATTGCCTGAATCTCAAGACGTTCCTCAAACCAATCATATACTTTATTGAGATAGGTAACTAGCCCGACTCCCCCTCCGAGAACCGTATATGAAAATTTCATCTCATACGGCTCAAGCAGAAACACACAAATTTTCAACGGATATTAGAAAAAAAAGTTCAAAACTTCATCAGCCACGATATTGGATCGATTTGCCTTGAAGATATGAAATAAGAAAAATCCTGAATTTCTTCTTTGTGATGATAATGCCAAAAAATCTCAAGTTGGCTCATCTGTCTTTCTTTCCCTTATGTTGATCATTAGAGGCCTCTTGACTTGTCTTTTCTCTTCACTATTTTTTATTTATTTTATTTCGATTTATAGTGGTTTTCTGATAGAAATTATCTTGTTGCGATCCTATGAATCAGTTCAATTAAAACCTTAGATTCATACTAGAGCCACGATGATTGAGTCTCAAGCTAAACAAAAGGCAAGGGTTCTTCGAATAAGAACCGCTTGATGATCATTTATTGAAAGAGAAAAAAGTTGTCTTTTGGACAAACAAAATTGAAAGGAAGAAAATTTCTTTTTTTATTTTTATTAAGAACTACTTGAATTTTTTTTTTTTCAGTCTGGTTGCGAGGTCTAAATAGTGAGTATGAATCATAGTTCCATTTTTTTCTTGATCCACTCTATGTATTTCGTGTTCCAGATACTAGAATAAATAATATCCGACGAATTAGAATCATCTTGATAGAGAGAACAGGCCCTTTCTATGTATTATCAATAGGATCAATTCTAACAAGTCACACACTCATATTCCAGAGATACCGAAACAAAAAAATCCACGGTCGAACTACCAGAAATGTGGAGCTTAAAGTAGAAAGGCTTTTTTTCGATGGAAAAACTATGAAGTCATACTTTTAGTTAGTAGAAACTTAATTCGTTAAAATTCCGTCCAGTAAAACGGAAGAATTATAAATTTCTAAAATGATAGATAGGAATATCGCGAATAAAGCCATTGCGACCCCCATAAAAGGAGTAGTCCCCCAACCCGGAGCTACTTTCCCATATTCCGAATTCAAGGGTTTCAATAAACTACCCGCGCCAGTCCGTTTTGGCTTAGGTCTAGAACTATCTTCAACGGTTTGTGTAGGCATAAATTCTATTTAATCATTGGTGTTGACTTTGTATACTATTCCGTTGTAGTTGTAAATACACGATCTTTTCATAGATCCATTGTAATCTTGAAATTCTATAAAAATGGAAACAGCAACTTTAGTCGCCATCTCCATATCTGGTTTACTTGTAAGCTTTACTGGGTATGCCTTATATACCGCGTTTGGGCAACCCTCTCAACAATTAAGAGATCCATTCGAAGAACATGGGGACTAATTGAAGTAAGAAGTCTCCCCTCTGGGGGACTTCTTACTGCAATGAAATTCTTTATTTCCTTCAATTAAATTATTTCATTTTTTAGTCGGAACCTTAGGTGGTTCTCGGAAGAAGATAGCGAAAAAAATTATCCCTAAAGTCGAAACTAAAAGGAACGTATAAACCAATGCTTCCATAGATTCGATCCTGGTTTATTTACATTATAACTTCCACACCTATTCACTTATCATTTGGGATCATTTCCCATATAAAAAAAGAAAAAGAGTCAAACAAAAAAAGGACAGGAGATGTTTCTCATGTCAAATCAAAAAAGAGAGGTGAAAGATACCATAGCAATGGGGTATCAGGCTGCCTGTCTCCTTGTAGTTGGATCTCCAACTTTTTGGAATGTTCCAAATTCCACTTGAGCATCCAAGTCTGGATCAATACCAGCAAAAACATCTCGGAACAAGGTTCGAGCGCCATGCCAAATGTGTCCGAAAAAGAAGAGCAAAGCAAAGGTAGCATGACCAAAAGTGAACCAACCCCTTGGACTGCTGCGAAAAACACCATCTGATTTCAAAGTAGCTCGATCTAATTCAAAAATCTCCCCTAATTGAGCACGCCGCGCATATTTTTTTACAGTAGCAGGATCAGAATAACTTACTCCATTAAGTTCGCCACCATAGAATTCCACCGTTACGCCTACTTGTTCAACACTATATTTGGATTCTGCTCTTCTAAAAGGAACGTCCGCTCTCACAATTCCCTCCTCATCTACCAAAACTACCGGAAATGTTTCAAAAAAAGTAGGCATGCGACGTACAAAAAGCTCGCGTCCTTGTTTATCTCTAAAGACGGGATGTCCTAACCATCCAACAGCTATTCCATCTCCATTGTCCATTGAGCCTGCTCTGAATAATCCCCCCTTTGCCGGATTATTACCAATATAATCATAAAAGGCTAATTTTTCGGGAATTTTAGACCAAGCTTCTGATAAACTAAGATTTTCGGCTAACCCATCGCTAACTCTTCGATATATTTCTTGCTGAAAGTATCCCTGATCCCACTGATAACGAGTAGGCCCAAATAATTCGATTGGGGTAGTTGCCGATCCATACCACATAGTTCCGGCAACTACGAAAGCAGCAAAAAAAACAGCAGCGATACTACTGGAAAGTACAGTTTCAATATTGCCCATACGCAATCCTTTGTATAGACGTTGAGGCGGACGGACACTAAGATGGAATAGGCCCGCTAATATGCCCAATGTACCTGCAGCAATATGATGCGAAGCTATTCCTCCCGGAACGAAAGGATCAAAACCTTCCGCACCCCACGCAGGATTTACAGCTTGTACTTTTCCAGTTAGTCCGTAAGGATCAGACACCCATATCCCAGGGCCATATAAACCCGTTACATGAAATGCACCAAAGCCAAAACAAGCCACCCCTGCAAGAAATAAATGAATTCCAAAGATCTTGGGCAAATCCAAAGAAGGTTTTCCCGTCCGCTCATCACAGAATATTTCTAGGTCCCAATATACCCAATGCCAGATAGCTGCCAAGAAACACAAGCCAGAAAACACAATATGTGCACCCGCCACACCTTCATAACTCCAAATACCCGGATTCGTTACAGTTCCTCCTGAAATACTCCAACCACCCCACGAATTGGTTATTCCTAAACGAGTCATGAAGGGGATGACGAACATACCTTGTCTCCACATTGGATCCAGAACAGGATCAGAGGGATCAAAAACCGCTAATTCGTATAAAGCCATCGAGCCAGCCCAACCAGAAACTAGAGCTGTGTGCATTATATGCACCGAAAGCAATCGACCCGGATCATTCAATACGACAGTATGAACACGATACCAAGGCAAACCCATGGAAATACCCCTTTAGCAAAGAAAAATAGACACGATGTCGCTTTATTTTATCGCATTGGAAAAGACTATCCATACATATCCTATGTACCTAACCCTTCTAGGGGATTCTATGTCAGAAAGCGTGAATATTTATTTCATTCCATTAAAAATAACAAGCCAATTCCGTTTGTAAGAAGAAAGAGAAGCAGATCTATTCTATACTCGATAAGTGCCAATATGCAATGGGTAACTTGGGCTATTTGGAAAAAGGAAGAATAGATCCTTAATCCCTCTTTGTTTATCATTTCGAATCACGGATTCCTTTTTCTTTATTCAATCTGTCTTACCTTCCTTATATGTATAATCTGTCAATCTATGGATTCATAGAATCCATAGTATTCTTATAGAATAGAATAAGAAAAAAATGAAGATAATAAACTGCGGATTCTTTCTTTCTCTTCCATTCTTACGTTTCCATATTAAAGTGTAGTTTTCTTACTTAAATTTAATAATATTAATCTAATATAATATGCCCATTGGTGTTCCAAAAGTACCTTACCGGATTCCCGGAGATGAAGAAGCGACTTGGGTTGACTTATACAATGTTATGTATCGAGAAAGGACACTTTTTTTAGGTCAAGAGATTCGTTGCGAGATCACGAATCATATTACGGGTCTGATGGTATATCTCAGTATAGAAGATGAAATTAGCGATATTTTTTTGTTTATAAACTCCCCTGGGGGGTGGCTAATCTCGGGAATGGCTATTTTTGATACGATGCAAACGGTGACACCAGATATATATACAATATGCCTCGGAATAGCCGCGTCCATGGCCTCCTTCATTCTGCTTGGAGGAGAACCCACCAAGCGTATAGCATTCCCTCACGCTAGGATTATGCTTCACCAACCTGCTAGTGCTTATTATCGAGCAAGGACGCCGGAATTTTTACTAGAAGTGGAAGAGTTACACAAAGTTCGCGAAATGATCACAAGGGTTTATGCACTAAGAACGGGCAAGCCCTTTTGGGTTGTATCCGAAGACATGGAAAGGGATGTTTTTATGTCAGCAGACGAAGCCAAAGCTTATGGACTTGTCGATATTGTAGGGGATGAAATGATTGACGAGCACTGCGATACTGATCCAGTGTGGTTTCCAGAAATGTTTAAGGATTGGTAGTGGCTGGATTTCTTGTAAATTTATTTCAAACCCAAATTCGGGTTTTATGCTATTTTATAGAAAATAGAAATACTTCATGATGATGAATCATCAGGTTAAGATCGATCTAAACCAATCCATTTTTTCTATATACATACGACATGCCAACGGTTAAACAACTTATTAGAAATGCAAGACAGCCAATACGAAATGCTAGAAAATCGGCCGCGCTTAAGGGATGTCCTCAGCGTCGAGGAACATGTGCTAGGGTGTATGTGCGACTCGTTCAGATCATGAGTTCAAACAAATAAGAAAATTTTTGAAGTATCCATGATCGGTACCAATGAATAGGATAGAGAAGCTCTATCCTAGATTTCTACGGTATATGGAATTTACGGTTTCCTTTGGTGCAAATCCAATCATCTAGATTTGAATTGGAAGAAGCAATTCCCCCGTTGGTAGCAAATGGTTATCCATTAAGCGGAGGAAATAGTAATAAAAAGAAAAAGGCTTATGCTCCTTTATCTTAAAAGAACGGACTAAAGGGTCAGCTACTTAGCCAACTTTCATAATTAAATACCGTCACTGTATGAATAACTCTTATTGTGAAAAGAGCTATTTACTCTATAATGGATGGGTAGAGCCAAAGAATGTGAACTATACAAGTTCACAATACCTTTTGATGAAATGAAAAATGAAAGAAGGGGCTCCGGTGTATAGAGAGGGCCTCACCGTTTAAAAGGGAACCGTAGAAACGATGGAACCCACTGTTTTTTTAGTATCGTTAGAATTTGTTATTTCTATGCGAAATAACTTAAGAGAATAGAATAAAAAATCGTGGTTGGGAAGGTTAGAGTAGCAAAAGCCATTGGAATTCATATTTTATATATCGGAATAATCCGTTTTGTTATTAATGGGAAAAAAGAGGATTAAAAGAAGAGAAATCATTAGTTATTGATTAAGGTTAATTTGATTCAATGACCAGAGTTCCGCGAGGATATATAGCTCGGAGACGACGAACAAAAATGCGTTCATTTGCCTCAAACTTTAGAGGGGCTCATTTAAGACTTAATCGAATGATTACTCAACAAGTAAGAAGAGCTTTTGTTTCTTCTCATCGAGATAGAGGCAGGCAAAAGAGGGATTTTCGTCGTTTGTGGATCACTCGGATAAACGCAGCAACACGGGTATATAACGTATTCGATAGTTATAGTAAATTAATACACAATCTGTACAAGAAGGAATTAATTCTTAATCGTAAAATGCTTGCACAAGTAGCTGTATCAAATCCAAATAATCTTTACACGATTGCCAATAAAATAAAGACCATCAATTAAAGGATAAAAAAGTAATATACAGGAATAATTAAACCCGAATTCCCGGAGAGGGAACTCCGGGAAGATACAATAAATTAAGATTAAGTGGTAGGAATCGACGAGCATGTTGCAATAAATAAAAAAACTATTTCTTTTTTCCCATGTTTCTTTCTTATAACAAACCCAAGAATCAAAACAGGATTACTTTCTTTATATATGAGTCCGACCCTTTCGAATAAAACATCAACAATCGGAACTTAAGTTTCGATTGTTGTTTCTTAAATTCTGGTTGGAGTTTCTTAAGTTTCGATTGGAATTGAACTTTTGTGTTAATTGAGGAATATGTCTATTTTTTCTGTGTCTAGGACCAGTAATTATTGAAATTGACTGGGCTTGAAATTGCTTCTCATTCTCATAGTTACGAAATGGTAAGAAAGATAAAATACGAGCCTGTTTTATAGCAAGAGTAATTAATCGTTGTTGTTTCAAGGTTAATCTATTTATTCGTCTGGATAATATTTTTCCTTGTTCACTAATAAATCGATTAATTAAACTCATGTTTCTATAATCAATTCGATCCCCCGGGCCTATTCGAGAACGCCTACGAAAAGGTTGTTTGGATTTACGAAAAGGTTGTTTGAATTTACGAAAAGTTTGCTTTGATTTATGAAAAGGTTGTTTGGATTTACGAAAGGGTTGCTTAGATTTATGAAAAGGTTGTTTAGATATATACATGATTTATTCGTTATTTATAAATTTGAAAAAAAAAAATGGATTTCTTTATTTTATTAATTTGGAATCCAGAAGAAGTAGTCTTTCTTTGGTCCATATATTATTTGATTCATATACTATATAAAATAAAAATAAAAAAACCTCTATACATATGAAATAATATCTACCTAAAATCGGATGAGTTTATTTTTATTTTGTATTCTATCTATGTTCTTATTTAATAAGAAGTTCTTACTCTTTCTGTTCTTTGGAAAAAACGAACACGCGATACTCCTATTTCTTTATTTCATTATGAGTCGTATGCTTGCGACAATAACGACAAAATTTTCTTAATTCTAATTGTCGGGGTGTATTGTGGCGATTCTTTTGAGTACTATATCTAGAAATCCCCGTCGATTCCTTATTGGTACCCTTTCGAACACAACTAATACATTCCAAAATAACTCGGATTCTAACATCTTTGCCCTTGGCCATGAACCTCCTTTCCTTTTTGGATCGACTTAACTTAATTCTTATACCTATTCTTTTATTCTTCCATTTTGGATACAAAGAAGAAGAATAAAATCTATAGAAGTTCCTAACTAAAAATTCGATTTCTAAAGATTTTGTTCTTCTTCTTCGAATTCTCTAACGAATCCAATCCAATAGAATAAAAAATTTTGGAAATTCGTAAATGTAAATTAAGTAATAAAACATAGGGAAATAATTAAAGAATACAATCCTTATCCATCTTTTCTTTCTTTTTGCTTCATATACTAAAAAAGAATTAAAAAAGGGAAAATTTTCGTCATGTCACGAAGAATTCTATCTCTCGCATAGGAATAACTAGAATGAAAAAAAAGGGAATGACAAAGCATCTGGGAATAAACGATTGATTTCTATCAATAAACCTGCTAAAGCCCCAAACCATAGAGTACTTAGCACGGGTGCTACAGAGAGATATGTTTTTATATCCCGCATTGAAAATCCTCCTTCCGTATTGAAATACATATATGATCAGATACTCTTGCCCAAGATCCTTTGTATTTCTTTTGGTTAGGCGGAATTCCTAATTAAAAAAACAAAATCAATATTATATATAGAATATATAGAATGAACCATATAGAGGAGATTTTCCTATTCCTAAAAAAGATGACCCCTTCTTCCTATACATTACTAAGAAATAGGAATCTTTCTTTTATAGGTGAAATTCGACTGGATTTTAGATGTATACCCTTCCTTGATTATATGAGACTAAAAACAAGAAATGACAAGAAAGTTCTATATAAATAGAGAAATACAAGAAAATTACGATGTGGAAAACAAGAAAGGAATTGTGTACAATGGCATTGTACAACAATTTGGAAAAGGGATGTAGCGCAGCTTGGTAGCGCGTTTGTTTTGGGTACAAAATGTCACAGGTTCAAATCCTGTCATCCCTACCTATTAATTCTCTCTTCTTTATGGGCAGTAGTGGGGAGATCGATTAAAGTGGGTATAACTTGAATTTGTGGATACTTATACGGACGTGAGACACTTTAGGAGTAGAAAAGGATTTTCTTTTTGTTTTGAAAGCGCTCTTAGTTCAGTTTGGTAGAACGCGGGTCTCCAAAACCCGATGTCGTAGGTTCAAATCCTACAGAGCGTGATTCCATATATCTTATGTCGAAACAGAGTAAAATAACTAAAAAAAAAAAACAAAGGAGAATTGCAACTCCAATTTGACCTCCTCCAGACCAGAGAGGAGGTCAATCAAAAAAGAAATATTACTCAATCAAAGATCCAACTGATCCCCACGTCTGTATTGCAAATACGCAGTCACGAATAATCCCGCTAAAGTAATAGGAATTAGGCCTAAGACGATTCCAAATAGAAAAACTTCAATCATTTCGATTTGTTCGAGGGGATAAAAAAAAGAGGTACGATCTCTCTCTAAATAATAGTCTAAATTATGCACGAATCTCAATGACCAAGAAAAGAATTGGTAATTAGTGTGGAAAAGGGTCTAGAATACCAGGAATCCAAAAGAAAGATTCTTCTTTTCTGACTTATTCATTCAATTCATTTCAAATAAGACGTATCTTGTTCAAGCCAATAAATAGAGCTGGGGTTATAGTTAAAGCAGCCAGTAGAAAACCGAAATAACTAGTTATAGTCAGCATGAAGGGGTAAAATTCCATTTATTTTTTTACTATACTACATATGTTGGTAAAGCACTTACCTAAGTTATGGAAAATTCATAATTCATCAGTTATTTTAGATAATACTAAAAAACAAAATAGAGTGAGATACAGAAGTGTAAAAGAAAATCGATTCATCAGACGGGACATGAGTCTCTAATTCCGATTTGTTGTGGAGTCTGTCAGTTAAGTAAACTAATAATATTAAGAGCTAGATCATCTAACCCCATTGAAAAATGAAATTGGATTTTCGGGGGAATTTTGGAATAAAAGATAAATAAAGAATGGAATTCT